AATGTAAAAACACTTTTTTGTGCAACTTAGCCCATTCTTATCTCAATTAGAAGGTATTAGATGGAGCTACTTAATGTTTTACTTTTCCATAGATTCTATTTTATTCTATTTTAATATATATTAAAAATAGAAATAAATTTTATAATTTCTATTATTCATTTTTGATTTTGAAATATTTAATTCATAAATATTTATCAATTCTAAAATAATTTAGTATTCGAATTCCATTTTTTTCTATTCTAAAAAAAATTCTATATTTAGAATAGTAATTTATTTGTTTTAATAAGAAAAAAAAGATTCTGTACTGTATCCGTGTATTCTTTATTCCTACGAAACAAACTAGAACGATCTGAGAAGGGATATAATGAAATAAAATTCTTTGATTGGTTCTTCGCAAAAGAATGATTTCATTTTATTTACCTAATGGACCAAGATTAATTCTAACAAATAAAAAAATTCGAAAGAATAAAAGTTTTTATTCTTTTATTCGAAACGCCCCGTGATCCTCAACCAATTTTGTGCTTCAATATAATTCTCGGGAGTAAGCGTTATCGCCTGTTTCCAATACTCAGCGGCTTGATCGAACCAAGCCTCGGCAATTTCAGAATCTCCCTGTTGAATGGCCTGTTCTCCCCGGTCGGAATAGGTGGGGTCAATTCCTTTCCTTAGAACCGTACTTGAGAGTTTCCTACCTCATACGGCTCCGCAGTCAATTCTTTTGGTGTCCTTTTTTAACCTATCAAATCAAAGGGAAAAGGGGGAATGAGATTTCTTATAGATCTATCCCTCGGGGTAACCAAAAGAGGTTAATCGCATGAGTTTCAAACTTTCATTTTGATTTAGAATCAGTTTTATCTTTTCTCCCACCTGCGGAAGAATAAAGCATACATAGGTATTTACTCCTATAGTAAGTATTTTCTGCAAGGTAACTATCTCGGTTTCATATCGAAATTTTTTTCATATCTAAACTTATATAGAATCTTTGAAAAAGGCTTTCCATAAGTAAGAAAGAAAAGACTTACTATCTTTGGGATCTGATCCTACACCGCCGCTCAATACCTTAGTGGATCGACTCTATTACATAAGTTAATTCCTAACTTCTATCTATCTTATATATAGGTATAAGTAAGCAGTTCTTAATGTATTGGCCCAAAACCTAGATCTTTACGGTGCTTCCTCTCTATCAATTCTCGATTTTTTTATCCATAGACATTGAAAAAAGGTATCTAGGCATATCTCATTTCTTCATATTTTGACTTCTATGAAGTTTCTTTCTTTGCTACAGCTCATAAAAATCGTCGTTTTGGACGATGCAGATGTAGCGAGCCTTTTTTTTTAGTATTTACTAGCAGATTTGGTCTTCCTTTTTCTTTCTATAGTGGAGATAGTCGCACGTAATGACAGATCACTGCCATATTATTAAAAGCTTGGGGTAAGAATGGGTTTCGTTCGAGTGCCCTAAAATAATATTCTAAAGCTTTTGTATGTTCTCCATTACTTGTGTGGATAAGGCCTATATTATAGAGTATATAACTTCGATCGTAGGGATCGATTTCTAGTCGCATAGCTTCATAATAATTCTGTAAAGCTTCCGCATAATTTCCTTCGGATTGAGCTGACATCCGTTACGGTCGTCATTCGATTCAAAGAATCTCCGTTCCAGAACCGTACGTGAAATTTTCATCTCATACGGCTCCTCCTTTAATATGCATAATGAGAATAAGAAATACATAGAATCAAAAAGGGGTGCAATATTTTCATTATGGACTGAGCGGGGCTAGTGTTTTTACAAAAAATCTCTAGCCAACCTTCTTGCGAAAGAGCTTTTACTAACATCAAAGGTCTTGATACTAAATAGAAAGGATAACTCCAGCAATTCCTTTGTCCTCAACGCCTCCTAATTTCCAGGAAATAGTCACTTCAACAGTCTTCGATGGTTATATGGGTAACCAAAGTACGAACGAGATGGATATTTGTTGTCCCAACCATTTTTTTTAGTCCCAATCCAGATACGAAAAGGGAGTAGGTAGGTAATTTTTTACAAAGCTTTTGTGTTGTCGATTGCTAGGTGTAGTGCTTCTTCCCCTATGCCGCCTATTTAGACTATATTACTAGGAAGTTGGATTGACCTGTAATACAGAACACATAGGTGTAACCTTTCGCTCAATACTAAAATCGATAACTGAAGCATAGTATTTGAGGCTGCATCAATCGAGGATACACGACAGAAGGAATTGTTCTATTTCTAAACTTCACCTTCAACAAGCGTAGGTTTATTTCACAATAAATAATATAGAATAAGAATATTTTTTCTTTCTATCTCGAATCGTGTGCCTTTCTCGTAAAACTAGAAGCAGTACATTTGAATAAAAAAAAAGAATCAAATCACACCATCTCTGTAATAAGTAAATGCCTCTTTTTCTCCTGAAGTTGTCGGAATTATTCGTAATAAGATATTGGCCACAATTGAAAAGGTCTTATCAATAAAATTTCCATTTATCCGCGATCTAGGCATAGGTATCAATCCATTCTATAATTCTTCTTATTACCTTTTGGGGGAAAATGATTCCACAAACAAAGGATTTGTACAGTACGAAATAACATAAAAACAGATTCATTTCCAAACAAAATTCATTTAATGAACCTTCTCCTACTACTTCGATTTTTTTTTATTCCAATTATTCCAAATACTCAAATTGCTCCTTTTCAAAAATCAATAACAAGAATCAATAAGAAATATTCTAGTTGAATCCTATTCAAATTCATACAAAACAAATGTAGTAGTATAGGAACTATTCCAATTTCATCGAAGCGGAAGAATCAAGGAATTTTTCGATTAGGTCAAAAATCGTTTTGATTGAATTATTATCTAAAGAGTAAAGGAAAAAGAATCAAATAATCATTCTATTATGGAAATCAATAGAATAACTGTTTATTTTTGTTGTGTCCATAGCGAGTATACACTATACAATCAAATAGAAATATCCCCGGGATGATTCATGAATTTGTAATAGATCGATGAGATAAAGGATTTGTTAGCGAGAACTTTCAAACTAGAAAGGAATTTTCGAATTTTTATGGAATTTTAGTCGAAATCGAAATAGAATCATGGGTGAAGAGTATCCATTAATCATACATGGTCTAAAAAACATAAACCCATCAATCAGTTGATTCGTTCAAATTCATTGATTTAATCCAGTCTATTTGGGCTGGGCATCCCTATCGAAACAAAAATAGAAAGTATTCATATAAATATGAATATAGTAATTTCTCGCTATTTCTTCGGTTTCTGAGTCATAATCATTGTGTAGGAGAGATGGCCGAGTGGTTCAAGGCGTAGCATTGGAACTGCTATGTAGGCGTTTGTTTACCGAGGGTTCGAATCCCTCTCTTTCCGTACTTTCGCCTAATTCGCCAACATTCCTAATTGTAACAAATCAACCAACAAGAAATACCATTAAATAAAGTAGTATAACATAAAAGTTAGGTCCTTCTTTTATTTTTATTTATATATATATATATTTTTTCATTGCTGCGGTACGTAAAATACTGTAAAGTAAAGTAAAGTACGGGCAAGGAATGAAAATCATTCTGCCGATCCATGATACATGAATAGGAAAAATACAGGGCGGGGTAGGATATATGAGTCGGAGAAAATCCGGATCAAACCCCTGACTTTAAACCTAAAGTCAATTTACTTTGGCAAAAGAAAGGGGCCAATTTATCCGAACTCTTTGCTTTGTATTTTATTTAGGGTTAAGTCTGACGGGAATAATATTCTACCACTAGCAATTCATTTATTTTTAAACCGACCCACTTACTATCTATTATTTGATTGACTAATCCTTTATATGGGAATGGGTGAAGGGTTAAATGTTTGGGCAATTCCTCACGGGGAGATGAATCAAGATAATTTTGAATTAGAGTTCTGGATTTTTGTTCATCCCTTGCCATAATAGTATCTTGGGGTTTGCAACGATAACTTGGTATATCTACTATACGACCATTAACTAAAATATGTCTATGGTTAACTAATTGGCGGGCTGCCGGAATAGTCGGAGCCATACCCAATCGAAAAAGGATGTTATCCAAACGCATTTCAAGTAATTGTAGTAAAACCTGACCTGTTGACCCTTTGGCTTTTCTGGCGATACGCACGTATTTAAGTAATTGTCGTTCTGTAATACCATAATGAAAACGCAATTTTTGTTTTTCTTCTAGACGAGTACGATATTGAGATCTTTTCCTGTAACGTGATTGGTTTCTAAGATGAGTTCTGGCTATGGGCCTTTTTTTAGTTAATCCAGGCAAAGCCCCTAGACGGCGTATTTTTTTGAAACGAGGCCCTCGGTAACGCGACATAAAGACTCCTTTCTTTTTTCTTCATTTATTTTCTTTTTTTATATTTCATTTTACAAAAGAAATCGAAATTAAAACTGAACTAAATAATAAATGAAGCGAAATCCCCTGAAGTACAATAAATAAGAAATAATGAAATGAATTATTATTGTATAAATATCGTATACGAATCCATTTTTCAATTAGATATTGAATTTTGTATTTTTATTTTTCAATATGTAAGTAAACTAAAAGGAAAAGAAAGAGTCTTTTTCCTGATTTGGTGTGCCGAGATTTAACCCTTTCTTTTCCTTTTATTCAAGGAAAGGGGACCTTAGTGTTTGTTCTTTGATTTAAAAATTTTATTCATCATGTAAAAAAAATCGAACAAATACAAAAAAAAAATAGAGAAAAGCCGGCTATCGGAATCGAACCGATGACCATCGCATTACAAATGCGATGCTCTAACCTCTGAGCTAAGCGGGCTCACAGAAATTCTACATACATAGGAATTCGATAAACTAGATCTTAGTTTAGGCGGCTTAGCTATTAACTATTCATTTTTATTCTTTTATAATTAAAAAAAAATTCGAATTCTAAGAATTTAGAATCGATAAAGTTGAAATCCTGATCATAATAACATAATAAGATAGAAGATATTCTTATGCTTTCATTTAGAGACTAAGATGAAAAACAAAGAATCGAACCTTTGAGTATTCAAAATTGCATGGGAAATTGAAAGGATAAGAGGATATATATGGTATCCTCCATATTGAATTGCAGCTACAGAAATGATAGAATCATTTCTAATTAGACCAAATCAAAAATAAAATATGGGCTTTCGATAGAGATGAAAGAAGTTAGACAAAAAAAAAGGAGGAAAGACCTTTCGGTCTAGTAATCGGTATAGTAATCCGTATCAAATCTAATGAATTCGACGGTTCCGACATAAAAGAATAAAAAAGAAAGGGGAAAGACATTCCACTGAGATCCGAATTTGAAAACAAAGAAAAGGGGATATGGCGAAATCGGTAGACGCTACGGACTTAATTGGCTTGAGCCTTAGTATGGAAACCTACTAAGTGAAAACTTTCAAATTCAGAGAAACCCTGGAATTAATAAAAATGGGCAATCCTGAGCCAACTCCTTTTTTTTTAATAGCAAAAAATAAGGGTTCAGAAAAAGAAAAAAAGGAAAGGTGCAGAGACTCAAAGGAAGTTGTTCTAACAAATGAGGTTGACTGTGCTGTGTTCTTATAAGAATTCTTCCATCAAAACTCCAATAAAAAAAGGGTAAAGCATATATGAAATGAAAAAATTTATATGAAAAAATGGAAGAATTTTTGGGTTATGAATCGATTCTAAGTTGAAAAAAGAATCAAATATTCATTTACTCCATAGTCTGATAGATCTTTTGAAGAACTCATTAATTGGACGAGAATGAAGATAGAGTCCCGTTCTACATGTCAATACTGACACCAAAGAAATTTCTAGTAAGAGGAAAATCCGTCGACTTTAAAAATCGTGAGGGTTCAAGTCCCTCTATCCCCAAAAGCTTATCTCACTCCCTAACTAGTTATCCTCTTTTTATTAACAGTTTGAAGGTGGTTATGTTCCTTATTTTTTTTTGTTTTCAATTTAAAAAAGGCTAAAGGCTCCGGACGGAAATGCTTTTCCCTTATAAAAAGTCTTGTGATATACGTAAAAATGAATATCTTTGAGCAAGGAATAATCATTTGAGTGATTCACAATCAATATCATTACACGTACTAAAACTTAAATAAACTTAGAGACAAAGTCCTTCTTTTTGAAGACCAAAGAAATTGCGGTACCTAGATAATACTTTGTTATACTTTTCGTCCTTTTAATTGACATTTCTCCATAAAAATGAGTAGATGATGCCCCAGAAGGGGGAATGGTCGGGATAGCTCAGCTGGTAGAGCAGAGGACTGAAAATCCTCGTGTCACCAGTTCAAATCTGGTTCCTGGCATATGATGAAATTTTTTACGAATATCCGAAATTAACCAATAAGGATCGATATACATATTCATTAATAGTCGAGATCATCACACATAAGGAAGCTATAAGTTATTTATTTAGTTATCGCGCAATATACCCCATCTATTTTTTAGATAGACGGATAGATAGTTTTTAAAATAAAGAATTTCATTTAGTTAGTTGAAACGCCCCGAAAAGGGGTAGAAAAAAAAGAGGGGATTCTCCAGCCCTAACGTGGTGTAGAAAAGTATAAAAAAGAAACCGGATTTCTTTAAAAAAAAAGAAACCAGATTTCTTTAAAAAAAAAGAAACGAGATTTCTTTAAAATTATATTTTTTTTTGATAAAAAAGAATCGAAGCTATAAGTTATTCAATTCCTCATGAAGCTATAAGTTATTCAATTCCTCATGAAGCTATAAGTTATTCAATTCCGCATTCTGTGGGAGCGCCGATGTCTAGCTCAGGCAGGGTTAGAGGCATATTGTTTTTGTGCCAGTCGGTGGGATGGACGCGCAGAAGGTGGGGCTCGCGTTTTTTCCCTTGTCGGTTTCCCCCATTTGGGGGTATCCGATAAGGGAATCTTAGATCAGGTAGGATTTGATCAGGGAGGATTTGATCAGGTTTTATTTGATCAGGTTTTATTTAGGACTAATCTTCTTAAAAAATGGAGGTGAGGATTAAGCCCTATAAGACCTTTTTGGCCAAACAAACAAACTTGGCCAAAACAATGCTAATAAATTTAGATCCGGTTAGGTATTTTTTTGGTGTTTCTTTAGAGTCCCCGTTGGGGTTACGGGGACTCTTCCCCTTCTCCCTTGGAGCAGTTCCAAAGCTCATGGTGGAGAACTTGAGTTAAAACTAAAATTCATTAGTGATTGACTTCAATCTTATTTAAGTTTTGTTTTCCATTGCACTTAACATAGTTGTATTCGGATCAATACTTTAGATTGGATTGGGCCGAGTTTATTTCAAATTCAATTAAAGGATTAAGTACTTAGCCTGGAGTCATCCTATTTTCTTTTTATCCAGGGTATCTACTGCTGGGAACTCAAATTTTATTTCCTTCCATACCTCACAAGCAGCAGCTAGTTCAGGACTCCATTTGCTAGCATTGCGAATAATTGTAGCACCTTCGCTAGCAAGATCACGTCCCTCATTACGAGCTTGTACACATGCTTCCAGAGCTACTCGATTCGCTACAGCACCCGGTGCATTCCCCCAAGGGTGTCCTAAAGTTCCTCCACCGAACTGTAGTACGGAATCATCCCCAAAGATCTCGGTTAGAGCGGGCATATGCCAAACGTGAATACCTCCCGAAGCAACGGGCAAAACACCTGGTGTGGAAACCCAAGATTGAGTGAAATAAATACCGCGATTTGCGTCTATTTCAGTATAATCATCACGTAGTAAATCAACAAAGCCTAAAGTGATATCTCTTTCCCCTTCAAGTTTACCAACTACGGTACCAGCATGAATATGATCTCCACCAGACAGACGTAACGCTTTGGCTAGTACACGGAAGTGCATACCATGATTCTTCTGTCTATCAATAACTGCGTGCATTGCACGGTGTATGTGAAGAAGTAGACCATTATCTCGGCAATAAAGAGCCAAGCTAGTATTTGCGGTAAATCCACCTGTTAAGTAATCGTGCATTATGATAGGAACACCCAATTCTCTGGCAAATACAGCCCTTTTTATCATTTCTTCGCATGTACCTGCAGTAGCATTCAAGTAATGCCCTTTGATTTCACCTGTTTCGGCCTGGGCTTTATAAATTGCTTCGGCACAAAATAAGAAACGGTCTCTCCAACGCATAAATGGTTGGGAGTTCACGTTTTCGTCATCTTTGGTAAAATCAAGTCCACCGCGAAGACATTCATAAACTGCTCGACCATAGTTTTTAGCGGATAACCCTAATTTCGGCTTAATGGTGCATCCCAGTAGAGGACGGCCATACTTGTTCAATTTATCTCTCTCAACTTGGATACCGTGAGGCGGGCCTTGGAAAGTCTTGATGTGAGCAATTGGGATTCGCAAATCCTCCAAACGTAGAGCACGCAGGGCTTTGAACCCAAATACATTCCCCACAATGGAAGTGAACATATTTGTGACAGAACCTTCTTCAAAAAGGTCTAAGGGGTAAGCTACATAACAAATATATTGATTGTCTTCTCCAGGAACGGCATCGATGTGGTAGCACCGTCCTTTGTAACGATCAAGACTGGTAAGTCCGTCGGTCCATACAGTTGTCCACGTACCAGTAGAAGATTCGGCAGCTACTGCGGCTCCTGCTTCTTCTGACGGAACTCCAGGTTGAGGAGTTACTCGGAATGCTGCCAAGATATCCGTATCCTGGGGTTGATATTCAGGAGTATAATAAGTCAATTTGTAATCTTTAACACCTGCTTTAAATCCAACACTTGCTTTAGTTTCCGTTTGTGGTGGCATAAGTCCCTCCCTACAACTCAATTTGATTGAAAATTTTTACAACAAAACAACAAGGTCTACTCGACAAAAATCAGGCCTTAATGAAACCTTTTACAGGAATCTTTCAGAAAATTCTCAACAAATATTATCAACTAATCAAAAAGGTTCGTTATTAGACATTCGCCAAAGACGCCCGTATTGTATAATCGTCCATATATATGGTGCAACCCAACCCTTGTTTGTTTTTCAAGTTTCCAATTTCTTACCCCCTTTTGAATCGAAAGACCTAAATAATTCGAAATTCACTCTTGACGGCGAGATATGTTGTATCTGTATATCCTAGATGTGAAAATATGCGGAATTCCATCAGGAAAGGGTAAAAGAATAGGCTAGACATAAATCAATAAATATACTAAATAAGAACTTAGTTCCAGTGCGATAGAAATAATGAATCATAAATTCAATTGAAATATTTGAATATAGTTTAGGTTTCTATTTTCGTAGATAATATCGAAAGGATTGTCTATAATGATAGACAAATAAAAGACTTTCTCAAGATTTTTATTCATCCATTTGATATTTTTTTTTTGAAAATAAGTTGAGTGAACTTGAGAATTCACTCATTGAAATTGAATCGAATAAGTCAAAATGGAATAAGTGAACAATTGAATTGGATTCATTTGGATGGTACCAAAAAAATTTAGTGCTAACTCCTATGTCTTATTTAATTTATGTCTTATTTAATTAATCGATCAATCTGCTATCGGACATTGATTTTATTTTGGATTCGATAATTTTCATTTTCGCAAAAAATTTCGACATATTTTACTTTACTATTATTATGAAAGCCAATCCTACTACTTCTAGTCCTGGGGTTTCCACACTTGAAAAAAAAAAGCTGGGGCGTATCGCTCAAATTATTGGTCCGGTACTGGACGTAGCTTTTCCTCCAGGTAAGATGCCGAATATTTACAGTGCTCTGGTAGTTAAGGGTCGAGATACTGCGGGTCAACCAATTAATGTGACTTGTGAGGTACAACAATTATTAGGAAATAATCGAGTTAGGGCTGTAGCGATGAGTGCTACAGACGGTCTAACGCGAGGAATGGAAGTTATTGACACAGGAGCTCCTTTAAGCGTTCCAGTCGGTGGAGCAACTCTCGGACGAATTTTTAACGTACTTGGAGAGCCTGTTGATAATTTAGGTCCCGTGGATACTCGCACAACATCTCCT